CATGAATTATGGCCAACAAACAGTACGAGCCGCAAGGTATATTGGTCAAGGTTTCATGATTACCTTATCACACGCGAATCGTTTACCTGTAACTATTCAATACCCCTACGAAAAATTGATCACGTCCGAGCGTTTCCGTGGCCGAATCCACTTTGAATTTGATAAATGCATTGCTTGTGAAGTATGTGTTCGCGTATGTCCTATAGATCTACCCGTTGTTGATTGGAAATTGGAAACTGATATTAGAAAGAAACGATTGCTTAATTACAGTATTGATTTCGGAATATGTATATTTTGTGGTAATTGCGTTGAGTATTGTCCAACAAATTGTTTATCAATGACTGAAGAATATGAACTTTCTACTTATGATCGTCACGAATTGAATTATAATCAAATTGCTTTGGGTCGGTTACCAATGTCAGTAATTGACGATTACACAATTCGAACAATTTTAAATTTGCCTGAAATAAAAACTTAAGAACTCGTTTTGATCTAGTTTAATAATAATTAATTATAATTAAGAATTAATTAAGAACTAGTCTAAAAAAGTAGAGTTACCTCTTTTTCCTGACCGGGTCAATAAAGTTATGAAAGATTTTGATTTATTTATCTCTTATTTTATATATAATGGATTTACCTGGACTAATACATGATTTTCTTTTAGTCTTTCTGGGATTGGGTCTTATATTAGGGGGTCTGGGAGTAGTATTACTTCCCAATCCCATTTATTCTGCCTTTTCATTGGGATTGGTTTTTGTTTGTATATCTTTATTCTATATTCTATCGAACTCACATTTTGTAGCCGCTGCGCAGCTCCTTATTTACGTAGGAGCCATAAATGTTTTAATCATTTTTGCTGTGATGTTCATAAATGATTCAGAATATTCCAAAGATTTCCATCTTTGGACCGTGGGAGATGGAGTAACTTCTGTGGTCTGTACAAGTATTTTTGTTTCACTAATTACTACTATTTCGGATACGTCATGGTACGGGATTATTTGGACTGCAAAAGCAAACCAGATTATCGAGCAAGATCTGATAAGTAATAGTCAACAAATTGGGATTCATTTATCAACAGATTTTTTTCTTCCGTTTGAATTTATTTCAATAATTCTTTTAGTTGCGTTAATCGGCGCAATTGCTGTAGCTCGTCAATAATACTCTTTCGAAACGAAATGTAAAAACCTTTTTATGAGCTATCACATGCATTTTATTTTTCTATTTGACGTTGTATATAAAATAGAAATTCTTTATTAGTTCGATCTATTCCCACTATATTCCTTTATTCTATATTCTATTCTATTACTCGTTATCGTTACTAGTCAATCCAATTGGTTAAAATGTTGTTCATATTGAAATGAATCGCGATTGATAAGGAGTTGGTTGATGATGCTCGAACATGTACTTGTTTTGAGTGCCTATTTATTTTCTGTCGGTCTATATGGATTGATTACAAGTCGAAATATGGTTAGGGCGCTTATGTGTCTTGAGCTTATATTAAATGCCGTTAATCTCAATTTTGTAACATTTTCTGATTTTTTTGATAGTCGTCAATTAAAAGGAGCCATTTTCTCCATTTTTGTTATAGCTATTGCAGCTGCTGAAGCTGCTATTGGACTCGCTATTGTTTCATCAATTTATCGTAACAGAAAATCAACTCGTATAAATCAATCTAATTTGTTGAATAAGTAATACTTTTTTATAATATAAAATAAATTAGAATTTTCATCAATTAAAATTTTAAAAATTAATTCAAATTAGCATGTCTGCCACGTAAGGTATGATCGTGTTATCACAAAATAAAGTAAAGATAATAAATCAAAGTAGTTTGGCACTGTCAATCCAGAAGTAGATTAATAAAAAAACTCGAGGAACTCATCGATTCATCTAGTACTAGTATTTAAATATATAATTCATTTATCAATTTACTAGATTGAAACTTTATCACGTTCAAAAATGGATAGATCCAATGTCGCATTCAGTAAAGATTTATGATACATGTATCGGGTGTACTCAATGTGTCCGAGCCTGTCCCACGGATGTATTAGAAATGATACCCTGGGATGGATGTAAAGCCAAACAAATAGCATCTGCTCCAAGAACGGAGGATTGTGTCGGTTGTAAGAGATGTGAATCCGCCTGCCCAACAGATTTCTTGAGTGTTCGAGTTTATTTATGGCATGAAACAACCCGCAGCATGGGTATAGCTTATTAATACGTTACAGAAACCCGAGTCCATTTTTTTTTTACCGCCAAAACCAGTGCCAAAAAATATTTGATTTTTTGGCACTGGTTTTTTTGGTCCAAGCGTATCTTGTCTTTACCACGAACAAATTTCCTTGGTTAACAATAATTGTAGTCTTACCTATATTTGCGGGTTCCTTAATTTTCTTTCTTCCCCATAAAGGAAATAGGGTAATTAGGTGGTATACTATATGTATATGCATGCTAGAACTTCTTCTAACAACCTATGCATTCTGTTATCATTTCCAATTGGACG